GCACTCTTTCCTAGTTATAGTGCCGCTGGGTGAATCCAGCCTATTCTTGAAATGAACAACTCACACACACTCCCTTTCCAAAAAAGATCAATACACCGAAAACTACACTTAGATTTATTGGATTTGTTGCTAAAATATCGGTATTAAACCCGAAACTCCCGGCGGATGGCCAGTGACCCAAGTAAACGAAAGAATCGGTTAAATTGTTCATATAATCTCCTCTTCTAGCTAAACTATAAAAAAAGAACTCTGTCCTTTTTTTTTTTATTCTTTTTATTTTCAATAAAAAGAAATTTGAATTTAATAATTTAATTTACCTATTTGGATCTTTGTAAACAGAATCAAAAACCTATTCTATTTACAAATTTATTTTCCAAAATTTTTAATTTTCAATAATAATAATGAGACTTATTAGAATTAAGCGAGAATTTGAGACCAAGTTTTCTATCAAGTTCAAAAAACCTAAACCTCCTTTTTCCGCAACACTCCTTAAAAAAAACTTTCTATTAAACTAAAAGAATAAGGGGAAGGAAGAAAGCGAATCGATGTGCTAATTCCCCATCCTCAAATTAGTCCTTCCCAAGGATTGTTGTCTCAATGAATAATTGTAGGAGTTAAATCTTGATAGAATGAAAAAAACTACGAAAAAAATCCAGAATTTTGTGATTTCTAGGATTAAACAAAAGGATTCGCAAATAAAAGCGCTAATGCTACAACCAGGCCATAAATTGTTAAAGCTTCCATAAAAGCCAAACTAAGCAATAAAGTACCTCGTATTTTTCCTTCTGCCTCAGGTTGTCTCGCGATACCTTCGACAGCTTGACCCGCAGCTGTACCTTGACCAACTCCAGGTCCAATAGAAGCAAGCCCAACAGCCAACCCAGCAGCAATAACCGAAGCAGCAGAAATCAGTGGATTCATGATAAGTTCCTCACACCAAAATAAAGAAATAGTTAATGATACAATCATCCAATGACTTAGGACGTAATTCTAATTTAAGTAATCGCTAAGATTCATCCAGCCAAAATAACCAAAAACTTGAATTGAAATAATATAAGAAAAGTATTGAATCATAAGAATTGCTTTGATAGTAGTTCATATCCACGGGATTTTTTTTAATTCATAATATATATATACGACTTTGTTATGCCATTTCTTTTTTGTGAACCATTCTTTGAATTCTTCGTTTTTTTTTTATGCTTTTTTCAGCCAATTCACAGATAAAAAGGAAGAACTTCTAATCGAATCCCTATCTAAATGGAAATTCACAAAAGTAGTAGGGCAGATTATATAGATCTTTAACTCATATATACCTAGTCAATATCAAATATCACATATACAAGTGTTTCTTACATAACGTAAACCAACTATTCTATAATTGGGCTAACCTAAAAAATTTGAAAAAAAAAAATAGTTAATGATGACCTTCCATAGATTCACCTATATAAGCTGCAGCTAAAGTGGCAAAAATGAGAGCTTGAATCCCGCTTGTAAATAATCCCAGGAACATGACAGGTATAGGAACCACTAAAGGTACTAAAGAAACAAGAACAACAACAACTAATTCATCGGCTAATATATTTCCGAAAAGTCGAAAACTAAGTGATAGGGGTTTTGTAAAATCTTCTAAGATGTTAATGGGTAAAAGAATTGGAGTTGGTTGAATGTATTTACTGAAATACCCTAATCCTTTTTTGCTAAGACCCGCATAAAAATAGGCTACTGATGTGAGTAAAGCTAAAGCAACCGTCGTATTTATATCATTCGTTGGTGCTGCTAACTCCCCTTGAGGTAACTGGATAATTTTCCACGGTAAAAGGGCTCCTGACCAGTTAGAAACAAAAATAAATAAAAACAGGGTTCCAATAAAGGGAACCCATGGACCATATTCTTCTCCAATCTGGGTTTTACTCACGTCTCGAATGAATTCAAGGACAAATTCAAAGAAATTTTGGCCGTCAGTTGGAATGGTTTGTGGATTGCGAATCGCTAGAACTGCGGAACCTAATAAGATAGCAATTACAACCCAAGAAGTAATAAGGACTTGGGCATGGACCTGGAACCCCCCTATTTGCCAATAGAAATGTTGGCCTACTTCTACACCAGATATCTCATATAAACCTTCTTTTATTAGTGTGTTGATGGAACATGATAAAACATTCATATTGCCCTCTGACAGAAATAAGAACTTTAAATTATTTTGATTCAAGATCCCCCCTTTCTTTTTACTTAATTTACTTTAATTTTATATTTTAGTTTTGGATACCAACTAAACTAATCACACAATATCACTAGTTTTTTCTCTCTTTTTCTTTTGTACAATTCAGGAGTAGTAACCGATTTTTTAAATCGAAATACAGGGAGCCCCTCCCTCAAAAAAAAAAGGGATTTATTTATCTTATTATTAATCAAGAATTTTGTATATAGCTAGAACGACCCTCACAAATTGCGAATACTAATTTGTTAAGAATGAATCGAATTGAAGCTATAGCGTCATCATTTGCTGGAATAGAAATATCCGCGAGATCAGGATTACAATTTGTATCGATTAAAGAAATGGTTGGAATTCCCAAAGTGATACATTCTCTAAGAGCCGTATATTCTTCTTGCTGATCGATGATGATTACAATATCAGGCAATCCCGTCATATATTTAATCCCGCCTAGATATGTTTCCAAGCGAGATAATTGTCTCTTCAACACAGCTGCATCCCTTTTCGGAAGACGGTTGAATCCCTCTGTCTTTTGTTCAGTTCTCAAGTCCCTAAACTTATGAAGTCTTTTTTCTGTAGTGGACCAATTTGTTAACATGCCGCCAAGCCATTTTTTATTAACATAATGACACCGAGCCCGTATTGCAGCCCGCGACACTAAATCAGCTGCTTTATTTTTTGTCCCAACAATTAAGAATTGGTTTCCCCTACTTGCTGCATCAAAAACTAAATCACAAGCTTCTGATAAAAAACGAGCAGTTCTAGTCAGATTTATAATATGAATACCTTTACGCTTTGCAGAAATATAAGGTGCCATTCTAGGATTCCATTTCCTCGTACCATGTCCAAAATGAACTCCTGCTCTCATCATCTCTTCCAAATCGATGTTCCAATATCTTTTTGTCATTTCTTTTCACACTTAAAAAGGGGGGTACCCAAAACTAAAATAAAAATTTGTTCCGATGGAACCTTCTCTTGTACCGGGGATGGCCATTTATGCATGAACCAAGTCATTTTTTTGTATTCATTATTATCTTTATTAGTGAAATTACCAAATCAAATGACTACAGCAAACAACAAAAAATGAAATTCAAAATAGGAATCCGCTATTAGAAATCATTAAATCCTAGAAAAGTCAGATTTTCAAATAGAAGAATCACAAAATTCCCTGTGGTAGAATAAAATATCTCTCATATCTCCCTCGAATAAAGAGAAATTCTTTGTTTTTTTTTCCAAAAGAATGTTGGTATGTTGCCGTGAACAATGCACCACTCCTATGTTGAATCCGGTCCCGGCGGGGATCACCCCCCCTAGAACAACATTTTCTTTAAGGCCTTTCAACCAATCGATACGACCCCGAAGAGCAGCTTTTGCTAAAACTCGCGCAGTTTCTTGAAAACTGGCTTCGGATATAAAACTTTGAGTATTCAAAGATGCTCGAGTTATTCCTAATAAAACGGCTCGATAACAGATTGCTTCTTCTAAAGCACGCCCTGTTCGTTCTGCTCGTAACAATCCAATAAGTTCTCCCGGTAAAAAAACATTAGACATTCCCTCTTCGGAAACCAAAACTTTTGATGTTATTTGACGTACAATAATTTCGATATGCCTATTATGAATCTGCACCCCCTGGGATCGATAAACCTTTTGAATCTTATTAACCAAAGAAATACGACTTTGCACTATAGTTAGCTCAGCACCAATCAAGAATCCCCAAGGAATTCCAAGAATTCTTGTTATACACTTGTTCCAACCCTTAATCCGCTTTTCTAAGTTCAGCGATATTGACTCAATCGAGCGGACTTCTAAGACTTGTTCTACTTTTGGAAGACCTTGTGTTATATCACCGGATCTCGATTTTTCATATATAAATGTCACTAATGTATCCCCTTCGTAAAGAATTTCTCTGTAATGCCCATGAACTTTTGCTCCAGGAGTAGCCAAATAGGGCTTAGCGGATCTTATTACTACAGAATCCCTTTGAACAATTAAAACTTGACCCGATTTTAGGTGTGGTCCTTTTTTGGCTATACATAAATTTTCACAAAAAAATTGTCCAAGACTAATTATTGTGGACGTTTCCTCACAATAATTATGATGATAATTTTGATGAAGAAAATACCACTTCAATTTGAATGGATTCAAAACAACGTTACTGTATGGATCGAGATTAAAAATTCTTCCGTTTTCATCGATTAAATAAGAGTTAATTACTTGACAAATATATTTTAAGTTATCAAGTTGCAAATATTTAATTACAGAGATCTGATTATAAGTTAGTAAAGGCAAAAACGAATAAAAATTCGAAATTTGAGTGGCTGTTCCTAAGGGGCCCGACGAATTTTTAATTGTAATTAGAGGATTTTTTTTTATTGATTGGTTTATCACATTGTGATATTTTACATGATTAAATGAACCCATTCTAAAACAATTAGATGATGATAAAATTAACAAAGATTGGGATTCCTTATTTCTATTTAAGAACATACGAATAGTTCCGTGATTGTGTCTAAGTGATTGTTGAAGAATGCCAGCCTTGGGAGAAATCGAATAAAACGGATTCTTGTGATCTGCAGAGATCAATCCCGAATCTGGCGAATTATTCCTTTTTCTTATATACGAAATATGGGATTTCACTAAGCCCATTCTTATGAAATCTCGAATCAAACCCTTTGTACTTACTTCAACAAAGAAAGCACGGATCTCCTCGCGAGAAGAATTTTTGTTGTCTTGGTCCCAATTCAAGACTAAACAAGTTCGAACTAATTGAATACTTGTGTCAGAAATT